TAGGTGCGTTTCGACACGATCGAATTATATTCGTTCAATACACTGTTGTCAATATGAATGCTTAGATAAAGAGTGCACTGAAAAAAAAAAGAAAGTTTGAAGAAAGGAAAAGAGGGAGAGGGAGGGGTCAATAGTATAAGCTATTTTATTTCTACAAAGCTATATAGGAACCGCCCCCACCCTCGTCTGTTTTGTTTTTGTATTTCATTAATTAATTTGCATTTGATTAAGACGACGAAATTCAGTAAAAACCCCCGCCTTCTTTAAAATATCATAAACAGTTCCTGTAGGTTGAGCGCCTTTTTCAAGAAAATATAGAATAGCAGGAATATTTAAATAGGTTTGATTATTTATCGGATCATAAAAACCTACTTTCCGAAGATCTCTTCCTTCTCTTCGGGATCGAACATCAATTGCAACGATTCGATAAACGGATCATTGGGATAGATATAGATGAACTATAACCCCCCTAGAAACGTATACGAAGTTTTCTCCTCGTACGGCTCGAGAAATTCGAAGTTATTGCTATGTATAGAATTAGAATCTCAAATAGAGATCCATAAAAGTATCAAATTAATTAGACTATGCTTATTTAATACTTCATTTATTCTTCTTTAATCGAACAAAAAATTTGTATTCTCATAACTCAAGTTGGATAATTCTGAAATAGTTCCAAAGAAAAGCTTTAGGCATTTCATTTTTTTTTTTGTTTTGAGCGGTCTCTAATCCCCCCTTTTTTTGGTTGTCTCATTTCGAATATATTTCGATTCTTGATCGAGTTGTCAAGACAATTGAAAAAAGGGTATTTCCTTGTTCCAAGATACTTTATCTTTGACTTGAATCATTGGGTTTAGACATTACTTCGGTGACTTTTAATCATTTCAAAATGGCAGCAACATGCCCCTTTTTATGAATTATTTCTATCAAATAATTATACGAACGGGTGATTTGATTCCCGCACGATACACTTTTGGTCAAAAGAGTTTCACTAATCCCAACAAATTTTCCTTTTTTGGATTTGAAACTTGTTCGAATTGGATCCTTTCGATTTCTAGATCGAAAATATACTTACGAAGTTGGTCAAACTTATTTATTAATTGGCACTAACCTTAGATCCTTGCCCCGGAGAAATGAATCAATACTTTCTACTCGAGCTACATCACGTACTAGTTCCATTAGAACCCAACAGGTTCCGTTGGAACCCAACAGGTTCCGTTGGAATAAAGGATGTCGAGCCAAGAGCATCTTCATTCCTATATAATATAAAAATGGTGGGTGTAAAAATCCACAGCTGATTATGTCCGTCAAGTCGCACGTTGCTTTCTACCACATCGTTTCAAACGAAGTTTTACCATAACATTCCTCTAGTTTGGAACTGGTATGTAATTGATTCAATTATGGAATCATGAATAGTCATTTATTTTTTCCTTCCAGCCGTTCCATAAGAATCCATATTCGTTCTTCTTTTATATGTTTATGAATCAAGAAGTCTTAGCACGAATTCAATTTCACCCCATACTTTATTGGATAAATGCTAAATATTACGTTACGAACAAAAAGCTCGTTATTTTTGAATCGAAATTGTATCTTCAAGTAACTTGATAGGGTATATTCAACAATCTGACACTTCTTTTCTTCGAGTATCAAATACTTATAAGAAATTATGCAATGCAAATAGTTATTTAATTGAAAAAATCTCTACACTCTCACTAGTTGAAGAAAGTTTTACTAAGGATCACGTTTGACATCCGAAATAAATCCATCGTCGAATTAAACCCCATTGATTAAAAAAATATGAATAAATTGAAAAAAAAAGTGTAATTTCTATTTTTTTCGTCGAATGTTGTTGATGGAAAGAAAGATTTAAGTTCTTATTCTTTTATTTCCTACTGAAAATTCAAATTCGAAATCGAAATAAAAAAAAATAAGGAATTTCCTCTATCTATCAGATAGACTGAAGAATTTATGGGTGAATATTCTCTGTTGAATATTTCAACCTAACGGATCACAAATCAATCTTTTTCAAAAAATAGTTATCAGTAAAATAGAACGATAATAATAATACATTAAACATTTCCTCATTTTCCGCGTAGGAGAGGTTCAAGAATTTTTATCTAAAAAAAGCAAAGGGAATAGAATAGGTTGTATGAAGCGCCCCCGTCTCTATTATTACATAGATGAATAATTATTCATTAGAACCAAATCACATACGAAATCAAATACCTAAAAATTAGGTTTAAAGAAAACTGACATATCTTACGTATCTAATCTAACTTGATTTTTTGTTAATCAGATTTGCATAGACACAGCTATTGAAATTCATATCTTACATTATTGAAATTAATATCTTAACATTGGTGATTAACTCTTATTGTTGATTAACTCTTATTATATGGGCCATAATTCGAAAAAAAAAAAGGATGGATGGAATAGAACGAAAGGCGCATTCAACCTCCTTTTTCCTTTCATTCAACTTGTTGTGATCTATGTTCACCCCGTACCTAGATCATAACTCGATTCCGTTCCATCTCTATCTATGTTATGTGAACTCAATTTGTGAAAAAGATATGCTCAACCAAGAATAGAATCATTCAAAATCAGAAAGGAGAATCCTATTCGATCCAAGATTATACCCTTAATCCCATATTCTACTTCTACTCTTAAGTAAAAGGGAGTTCAAAATTTTCTAATATTAAATAGATAGAAATTTCTATTTAATATAGATATTAAATATCTCCTGGGACGGAAGGATTCGAACCTCCGAATACCGGGACCAAAACCCGTTGCCTTACCACTTGGCCACGCCCCATTTCGATTTCGATTCGATACTAATAAACACTAGTATGGGGATTGGTTGTTCGTCAATTCTAGTCCAAAAATTTATAGACTATATTGTTCCTAGGATTTTGACACACGTAGATATAGAATTAAACTGAATTTATTGATCATTACATATAATTCAATTAAGATATTGTATGAAAGTATGATTTCTTCTATTTTCAATTGTGAATAGAAGGATTTTTGATTGGGTAAGTTGAAAGAAGGATTTTTAGGTCTACTTCCTTTCGTAATTTTTACCGTATAGTAATTATCAATAACATATTAATAACTCAATCAAAATACAATTATCTCGAAGTCAAAAAAATGTTTGTTATGCTTAATATCTTTAGTTTGATCTGTATCTGTCTTAATTCCGCCCTTTCTTTGAGTAGTTTTTTCTTAGCGAAATTACCTGAGGCCTACGCTTTTTTGAATCCAATCGTAGATGTTATGCCAGTAATACCTCTTCTCTTTTTTCTCTTAGCATTTGTTTGGCAAGCTGCTGTAAGTTTTCGATGAGATTTTTAATACTGTCCTAGACATGATTTATCTGAGAAAAAAATTCTAACAACGGATACGGTCAGAGAAGTGTATGAACCCTCGATCTAAACAATTCTTCGATACGATAGCTAAGATAAATCTGAATCATCCCATTTTCTCATTTGAATTCTTTTTCATTTATTGAAAGACCTATTAGAGCTCCCGGTGATATGAAAGAAAATTTTTCTTGGAATGAAAGACTCGATTCTTATTACAAATTACAAATGAATTTCTGAAAATTATTTTTCTAGTTTATAGAAAGCATTTCTTTTATTGGTATCAAAATAGGATATATGGTATAAAAATGGAGAACCTATTCTCTTTTTTTTCCAAAAAATGATCTTGGAGATTGTGTAATGCTTACTCTCAAACTCTTTGTTTACACAGTAGTGATATTCTTTGTTTCTCTCTTCATCTTTGGATTCCTATCTAATGATCCAGGACGTAATCCTGGACGCGAAGAATAAAAAAAAGAGGTCTTTCTTTTTTTTTTTACTTGTTTTGCTTCATTTTTCAATGTTCTTAGGATTGTTATCTATTGCACATCTTTAATTTAAATAAAAAAAAAAAAGGTTCGAAAAATTTGAAAGATAAATAAAATACCAAGTCATCAACGGAAAGAGAGGGATTCGAACCCTCGGTACGAAAAACTCGTACAACGGATTAGCAATCCGACGCTTTAGTCCACTCAGCCATCTCTCCCAATAGGAAAAGGATAATTATTATTTTACATTACATAAAGGATTGAAAAAATCCTTTCTTAAATTTGAATATATTATTTTTGAAATATATTATTTTCTTTATACATATACAAATAAATATATACAACTTTCCTAAAAATAAAAAAAGACTGCAAGAGATATAGAGATGTTTCGAAAAAAAAAATAGATATATCTATATAAATAAAATAAAGAATCCCTCTTCGTCTTCCGGACGATCTTTTTTATTTTCTGTTCACGGCCTGGCCTGGTCAGTACCCGGCCGGGCCATATTTTGTTTTTTCTATTTTTTAAATTTATTATTTTATTGTAATTTTTTCATAATCTTTTTAATTATTTTTTGATTAGTTTTTGTAATTTTTAAAAGTTTTATTTGTTATTATTTAGTTCATTAATTTTTTAACATTTTCTATTTTTTCAATTATTCTGTCCTTTTTTATATTTTAATTTTCTGGTTTTTCTAATTAATTTTTATGACATATCATTTATTTAAATTTTCTATATTATTTTAAAATTATTTTTTTTGAAATTATTTTATTCTTTTTTATATTTTTATTTTCTTATTTTTTAATTAATTTTTATGACATATAGTTTTTTTTTATTTTTCTATATTATTTTCAAATTATTTATTTTATTTATTTTCAATTTTTAAATATAAGTACTTTTTTCCTAATCTAATCAGATTGGGTCTACGGACAAAACACGCCAATGTCATAATTTGGCTGATTATTTTCTGATCCTATCTTAATTATGTCTGATTAGCTTGTTCGACAAAAAGTTCATTTATATACAATAATCGCACTGCAGCGGGTATAGTTTAGTGGTAAAAGTGTGATTCGTTTTATTGATCCCTTTTCTAGTTAAGGGATCCCTTGGTTTGATTTGTCCGAGCAAAAACTTTATTTCTTAAAAGGCCTTACT